TATCTATATCTATCGCTTTTGCTTCATTGATTTGATTCTCTCAATAGATACCGAGATTCATATTGGAAATCAAAAATATAGTAATTCAAACTATAAGACATAGGAGTAATTCAGATTGATCAGAACAAATAGATATAGCAAATAAATGGAATTGGATGCTATGTCAATCCCATATATGGAATTGATATTCGCATATATCAAGATAATATTGTAGATTGATAGATAGATCCATATCAAATGCAGCCTCTATCTTTATTTTATTCCAGGGGGCAGCTTTGTAACAAGAATCTAACTAATAAATAGTATGGTAGAAAGAAATAGATGAATCTTTCTACCATACTATCTATCTATTAGAATACTGCCGATTCTAGTCCACTCATTTCATTTAAGACATGAAATTGGAATCTTTTTCATTTTATTTCGTCAATTTTGGCTAAGAACCCAGAAGTCAAGTTTCATTCAAATTAGTTAATAATTAATCGTTTTGACTGACTGTTTTTACATAAATGATAAGTAGAAAAGCGGTAGGAACTAGAATAAATAGTGCAGTAGCAATAAATGCAAGAATATTTACTTCCATAATCTCATCGGTTTTTTACTTCGCAATAACTCGGGATTTAATCCCATAGAGATGATAAATCTTTGGCCTGTAAATTCAATGAATGAATATTACCTCTCGATGATCTTGAATCAGATCAATATCATGAATAACAATATCTGAACTATCAAATAAATTCGTCGTCGAGAATTGAATAGTATAACATAGGAAGTTCTTTTATCCATACCGCCCCAAACTTGGATTGCTGACCTAACCCAAAATTCCTTTATTTATTTATCATTTTTTATTATCTGTTCTTTTTTTCTCTCTAATCTATCTAGTTCCTTCTTGTACAATCATCTGATGAAGTCTCATCAAATAGCTCTTCCACTTCCAGTGGTCACATAGTTACAAACCCAAACAAACAATAAAAGCTAAATGGAAAAAGAAAGGAGTTTAGAACGAAACTATTTTTGACTTGGAAGACAAAGAAGTGTGATAAAGATGAGACCGTATAAAATGAATATTCATCAAATTTACTATTTTCCGATTTGTTCTTTCGTCGATGGGGCCTTAAAACAAAATGAAAAATAGGAAAAATGATTCATTCGCCTTTCTAAGAGGAGTAGGATCTTTGGTTGATCTGTCCTTACCCCTCCTTTCTTCGTAGATTATTAGCCCCAGGACACCTATACCAAAAGCTCAGTGTGCAATTTGCATGAAATCTATTTTGCAACTTCAAACTAGTAAGTCAGGTTCCATAAATCCGTAGCCAGAAAAATAAATTGTTTTTTTTTGTTTTTTCTGGAAAGTATTTTCTTATATTCAATTTTGTATTGGACAAGAAAGGAATTCCTTTTGTGTATGCGCGCCTCAAAAAAGTAAAGTATAGTACTCGATTCCATTACATGCATCGGGGGCAATCGAAAAAGCCAGCATTTCTTGGAATACTGACTATAATGCTACCAATAATTGTACTAATCCAACCGCATATGTCTTTCTCCTACCAAAAGGAAAGAAAAAAGAAATAAGGATTTCCCCTTTGCTTTGACAATGAAATTCTTCCCCCGGTCCCCTTCAGAAAAAGGGAGAGATTTTTTTATATATTTATTGGATCCGTCGGGACTGACGGGGCTCGAACCCGCAGCTTCCGCCTTGACAGGGCGGTGCTCTGACCAATTGAACTACAATCCCAGGGAAATACGGGATCTAGCAGAAAATTTGATTCTTTTTTATCTCCGGATCGGGTATTTCTGAAGTACAAAGGGAGTTATATGATCTCATGGCGGATTGGCGAATTATTGGGCCGAGCTGGATTTGAACCAGCGTAGACATATTGCCAACGAATTTACAGTCCGTCCCCATTAACCGCTCGGGCATCGACCCAGGAAGAATCAATTTTCGACTTATTGGTAATCCATGATCAATTTCCTTTCGTAGTACCCTACCCCCAGGGGAATTCGAATCCCCGCTGCCTCCTTGAAAGAGAGATGTCCTAAACCACTAGACGATGGGGGCCCGCTTGACCAACGGCCATCATACTATGATCATAGTATGATCCGTTTTTTGAAATTGTCAATAATCAAATGATTCTAGCCGAGGGATCTTTCCCCCTTTCAGAATTGCATAGAATTGTTTTTTATTCGTCATTGACGAATTATTCATTAGAATCGACATTAGAAATCTAGTAAAATCTAGTAGTAGTATTTTTTTTTTTGTTTTTTGAATTATTGCAATTGAATTTATTTCTATTCGAGTCGGTCTTGAAACAATTCATTGCATTTTCTCCTAGACTTCCTAATTTTATTATTCAACAATGAGCCACTAGACACTATGTATCTACTGCACGTACTTAATGCATATATACTTATGTTTATAATATATGTACATATAGATATTTTATCCACATAGTGAATAATTCCGGAATTAAATAAAAAAGGCCCTTTTAACTCAGTGGTAGAG